ATTTTTTTATGCTCCATTATGACTATAGAAAGAAGTAGGTCAGTGGATAGGAGTAAATCCATATTCATTTTAATATCTGTGTCTGTTCGAATCTCATTAACAAATGATCAAGTTACATATCATATAGAAATATGTTATGGAGCCGATATATTTTCTTTGAATCTCATTTTATTTAGGTATTTCGTGTTTGGCTCTAAGTAAAAATTGGAAATCTACAGAACAATTGAGGCAGGGGTGATTTCCCCTATCACCCTTTTATTCACTTTATGATAAGAGTCGATTATTGTGAAATATTACTTAATCCCATGTTAAACAAAATCTATAAATATATATCATCTAAAATATATAAAATGAGGAAATGTTTCGCTTATATGGTATGTATCGTTCTATTTCAATGACAATAATTTTTCGGTTTTTGTGAAAAAGATTTTTGATACCTTCAATTATTTAAATTCTATATTATAGAATATCTATAACAGTGACAACTCTTCAGTCTATCTGATAGATACGAAAAACCCTCCTTATTTTTTTGATTTTCGTAATCAGACGAAAAGAATAAAGATTCAAATCTTAATTTAGATCATTTTTTTATCCATCTCATGAAAAAAAATTGGATTTTGTTTTTCTTTTCTTTTATCTATTTAAAATGAAATCAGTGATGAGTCAATTCAAAAAGAAAGACTTATCTTCCTAAAAAGATCAAACGTCATGCTTATTGTCCAATTTTCTTCAAATTAAATAATGATGTCTAAATAGGAAACTTTTTCAATTTCAATTAGAACTATTTTTATTAAATATTTTTAATGATTGCTTGTAAGTGGAATCTTTATTTGGTACTTAAAAAGTGGGAAATCGTTTAATCTATCCTGTTGAGTCACTTGAAGATGCAGATTCAAAAAGTTATTTGTTTATATATTTTGATTTCTTGCTATTATCTATATATTATTTATGTATGTGAAAGATGCTGTCTTGCTAAGACTTTTTCAGAAAAATCGTTTCATATTATCATATATAGAAGAAAAAGCCTAGATTACGATGTCTATGTACAACTGAACCAATGACTATTCATGATTCCATAATTGAATCAATTCCATACCGGTTCCAAATTAGAGGAATATTATGGTAAAACTTCGTTTGAAACGATGTGGTAGAAAGCAACGTGCGACTTGAAGGACATGATCCGTTGTGGATTTTTCCATCCACCATTTTCGATTTATCTAAGGATGAGAGTGCTCTTGGCTCGACATTGTTTGTTCTGTTACACTCGATTTTTTGTTGGGTTGTAAATAGTCCACGATGAAGCTCGAGTAGAAAGGATTAATTCATTTCTCGGGGGCAAGGATCTAGGGTTAATGCCAATTAATCGGAACAACTTCGTAAACGTATCTTCCATATATAGAAATCGAAAGGATCCAATTCGAGCAAGTTTCCAATTCAAAAGCAAGACTTGTTAGAATTTAACAAACTTTTTCGATTCAAAGTGTATCACACGTGAATCAACTGTCCGTAGGATTCTTTGATAGACAGAAATCAAAAAAGGGGTATGTTGCTGTCACTTTGAAAGGATTAAGAAGCACCGAAGTAATGTCTAAACCCAATGATTTAAAATAAGGATAAAGGATCTAAGAACAAGGAAAGACCTTTTTAATTGTCTCGATAGTCTCACTAATTGGATCAGACTAAAGAATCCAAATAGAATTTGAAACGAGACAAAAGACAAACAAAACAAAAGGGGTTAAAGACCACTCAATAAATGAAAGTGACTAAAGATTTTTCCTTTGAGCTATTTGAGAGTTATGCAACTTGAGTTATGAGTACGAATGGTTTCTTTTTCATTTTCAGGAAGGAAAAAAGACTGAAATTAGAGTCTAATTGATTTTCTAGGCTCATTTGTCATTTAATTTATTAGAATTGCATACATAGACAAAACTTCAAAACAAATCATTTTTCTCGAGCCGTACGAGGAGAAAACTTCCTATACGGTTCTAGGGGGGGTGTTGGTCATCTACATCTATCCCAATGAGCCGTCTATCGAATCGTTGCAATTGATGTTCGATCCCGAAGAGAAGGAAAAGATCTTAGAAAAGTGGGGTTTTATGATCCAATGAAGAATCAAACTTATTTAAACGTTCCTCTTATTCTATATTTCCTTGAAAAAGGTGCTCAACCCACAGGAACTGTTCAGAATCTTTTAAAGAAAGCGGAAGTTTTTAAGTAACTTCCGTCTAATCAAACGAAATTCAATTAAAGAAAGACTAAGGGGGGGGGTAGCAACTTGTATATAACTTTGTATAATTTTGCTCGACTTGTTTTTTGATTCCCCCCCCCTACTGCTGTAATTGTTTTCGTTGAATCCGATATCTAGAACGACAAAACCTTAGTTTATTGATTTTCTAAATAGCAAATTCGGACATTTCCTTCAATTGTGTGGTTTTCATTGGAACTCGACTAACCAACAAGGAATCCACTTTGCTTATTCCACTTAGATTCATGAAATACA